CCCTTATTGAAATTGCTCAGGATACCCTTTTTTAGCTTCTAAAATCCATTTCTTAGTTGAATTCTTATCTTACTAACTGGAATTAAAGAATTTAGTAGATCTGTTCCACCAAAAAAGGGAATGGGCTAAGGTTATGAACTTATAATCTGATGATCGAATCGATTCCATGATTATAAGTTCATTCCATTTAGGATTAGGAGTATGTTTTTTACATATATCTCTGGGACCCCATATCAACCCTTTTGGTTTGGCGTCTATTGAATCGAGAAATTTTATTGATTTCTTGATAGAATATATATTTAACGGATCTATTTTTCGGATAATTCAAATTGAATCAATTGGATGTCCGAGTCGGGCCTGTATGACATGACGATCAATAAAAATACTCTAAAACTCCACCTTTGTCATATATTCCATACATAAGACTAGATAGGTATCATATTCCTAGAATACAATTCACTTTGAAGATGCCTTGGTGGTGAAATGGTAGACACGCGAGACTCAAAATCTCGTGCTAAATAGCGTGGAGGTTCGAGTCCTCTTCAAGGCATAATATTGAGATCTCTTATTGAATAGGAATAAGTTCGCCAGCAGATCACGAAGTTTTGGTTATCTTATAATGAATGGAGAGTCCATTTTTCTGTACTTATTGGTCGTGAATATCTGAATAGGACAAACCATCCCGTGGATCTCTTTGTTTGCTTCAGAACAAAACAATTAGAGTTAGGCTCGGTCAACGGGAATCTGTATTATCTATATTAGGGGATCCTTTCAATTGAAAGATCCCCATATCGACTTGAGATGACGAGAAAGAAAGTATCTATTTTATTTAGTTATTTAGAGTTAAACCAATCATTCGTTATTGGAACAGATAGTAACAAACATCTCCTCCGGGAAAAGCCATCTTTTTCTCACCAATGTCTTTGTAATGTGAGCCAATAGGGTTTCATTAGATAGGAACAGATTGGATAAATATTGATAACTCTCGGATAGAGTATTAGAACGAAACAATTCATTTGATAATGAACTATTGGTTCTAAACTGTCTCTGTCGATCAATCAACAATTCGAAATTCTGTTCCGGCATATTCTTCCTAAACCAGCGTTTATTTAGATATTTCCAATAAATTTTTTTTGTTTGGCAAGTCAAAAGTATATTTGACATCTCCTCATCTGCAACCAATTCTCGATGTGAAAAGACAGATACCAAAGGATCATCTTGGAATAGCAAAAAGAGTGGATCCGAGGGGTCCCAAATGAATTGGCTGATTCGAAAAACGCCTTGTTCTTTGAAAGATCTATTTTGTGTCTGGTACTCCATGGTTCCATCCTGCAAGAACTCCGAATCATTCTCTTGAAGCTCGCCCTCTTCATCATAAATGATCTGCTTGTCCCAAAATGACCTTTCCCAATAGGGAAATCCGAATTCATTGGACCTTTCGATACAATCATCAAATAGAAATTCCCAAGGACGCCACATTCTCGGAGCCCAAACTATGTGATTGAATAAATCCTCCTCTAGCGGGTCGAGGACTCCTTCGCCTTCTTCGAACCCCGATTCATATTTTTCATAGAGAAATCTATGATCAAGGATAGAACGAGATCCATTTCGAATCATATTTACGGGATTCCTTGGTTCGGGCCTAAGAAGAAATGTGACTCCATCGTTATCAAACGGACTTCCTGTCTGTGAGGATCCCAGCAGAGCACCTTCTACTTCTAATAGACCATGAACTAGATCAGAATCATTATAAAGGAGTCTATAAGAAGTGATACCATCATTTTTTTCATTAGATCCGGTTAGAGACCAAAGGTTTTGAGCGACGGATCCGGCAGAACAACTCAAAAGATAAAGAAGTATCGTTAATTTCTTCATGCTTGTTCCAAGTTCCAAGTACCATTTGTACAAATCAGAATCCCCCCCGTTACATGATTTCTTCTTCATATAGATAGATATAGGATCTATGGAACAATTACTTAGAAGTAGATTTTGTGAAAAAGCCCTTCCTATCTGATAGAAAAGTATACCATGATCCTGAACCGATCTTATCTGAGATCTAAAATCCCAAGTTTGTCTATGAAGAGCGGATCTAATTATATTAGTGTCTATAATGGATTTTTTTTGTATAATACTAATCGATAGCGCCTCATTGGTAAGTGCCACAAGATCTCGTACATTAGAACCCAGAGTTATGGACCCGCATCCATTAGTATCGAATAGTTTCTTTTCCAAGTGAAAACCCCGCGTACGAGCAAGACTGAAAAAGTGCTTTCTTTGTTGTGGAATAAGAAGCCTTCGTATTTTAATACACGTATTTAATTTATTCGGAGCTATTAGAGCGGGATCCACTTTTTGGGGAATATGAGTCGAAGCAATCACAAGAATATTTCTAGTAGAAGATTTTTCAGAATCCCTGGAAAGAGAGTTCACCAATAGACCCAGGGATAAGTCATTCGACTCATTCCCATCCAGATCATGAATGTTCGGAATCCAAATTATGCAAGGAGACATTGCTTTTGCTAATTCGAATTGAAGCGTGAGAAAAAATAGGTCTATTTCCGGTATGACATCCTCAGGTAGCGGATCCTCCATACTTAGAAACTCCAAATGGCTATCATAGTTACGGTCGAGATAGTCACTATCATACCTATCCAAATTATAGGAACTATCCTCCCCGCTAGGTAAAAGACTGTAAATGGTACCCTCTCTATCATCAAAAAGGTCATCGTCATCATCATCAGCAAAAATATCAGTAATATCAAAACCTTTAGGATAGTTATCCAGAAACTTGTTTACAGATACTGTAATGAAAGGAACATAGGAGTTTGTCGCTAGATATTTGACCAAATAGGATCGTCCAGTTCCTATAGAACCTATCACTAAAATACCCCTAGGAGGGGATACGGCTAAGCGGAGCGAAAAGGGTTTTCCATGAGATGGGAAACCCAAATGATTAGCCCCACACAGGGTTTCTGAATAAGTCATTGTCTGATAATGAGCGAGGAATATCCGTCTTTCTGCTACGCAGGATGTATTGAACTCATAATTTAGTAGATACTTTTGATGCATGTCAATTAAATTTCGTAAGTAAATTGTTCCCGGTTGCTCAATCATTTGATAACCAGAGTTATTCTTTGATAAACGATCACTATTCGTCAGACTCAATACAATTTGATCAATCCTTTTTTCTGTCGTTAAGGTAGAGAACTGAACCATGAATTCCCTTTCTTTATCAGCAATGAAATCACTGTTCAAGATCCAGGATTCTATTTTATCATCAATCCAATCACTATTCACACTTTTTCTTTTTCTTATCACGGTATAGATCGCTTTACTTGTATGACTTAAATATCTAGTATTTCTCAAAAACGCGATTCGATTGATGGGATTTGGTAGAATTCTTATGAGATCGATGAGATTCAAATCTTTCTTCTTCGAACGTATGGATTTGACCCCATCAGCGGGACCACCACCCCATTGTTCCAGAGCAATGAGAAACATATCCTTTATTAACCCGAAAGAATTCAGTTCTGATACAGGATACCTATCCAGAAGTTTTTCCAACTCAATCATGTATGATGGAATCATCAAAGATTTGACTTCTTCGAACTCTGTATGTAACTCCTTAGAGAATCGAGAAACAAATAAAAGATGTGTATAAACGAGATATCCGGTAACAAGAAGAAGGATAAGGATTAAAACGAAGAACTCCCTCAGATGTGTCGATATCAATGGTGACTCATTTTCCAAAATATCTTCGCACACGTGCACAAGAAAATTATGTAACCACTGAGTCGAAATCTTACTTATAGGATTCCGTGGTGAAAGACACAATTTTTCCCGAAGAATTCGCTTGGATCCATCCCTAAGATCATGAAAAATGGATACAAATTGTTGAAATTTAGGACTTTTACGTAGTATCGCCAATAAGTCTAAAAAAGTATCTAAAAATATTAAATTTAGATATTCGTGTCCTGTCCGGGTAAATAACAATTGTATTATATATGGTTGGAATTGCTTCAATTTTGAGAGAGTTGAAAAAACACTATTTCTTTTTCTATACATCGGCCCTTTTTCAAAGCATTTTGTTAAATAAGGACTGTGTTTTTTCCTCTTTTTGGATCGTAAAGATTTCTCAGAATTTTTTGTTAAACAAGGACTGTGTTTTTTCCCCTTTTCGGATTGTAAAGATATCCCAGGAAAAGCTTTCTCATCAGATTGAGTCCAATATAGATCCGTAAACTCATAATTACGGGACCTTCCCACATATGGATTCTTTAATAATCCAAGTCGATGTGCTTTTAAAAAAGAGGATATCAATGAACTTCCCTGAAATGGTTTCAGGGGATTCCGCCAATTCTCTTGATCGTGGGATATCATTGAGAAATCCATGTTATAAAAAGATTTCATGTTATAAATCTCTCTTTTTTTTTTACCGCCGAATGCTTTGTTTAATAACTCGAGGAATGGTCCAAACGTAATCTTCTTCTCTTCTTCGTTCTTTTTCTTCTGTCTAGTATGGAATGATATCCAATTTTGTCTCGTCTTGAACAAACATGGTGATATTGTTCCTTCCTTGAAGGATAATTTTGATTTTTTAGAAGTATAAAAGTCATCCAATAAGAAGGGTTTCCTTTTTTTCAAATGAACGATTTGAAGACCTATTGATTCTAACAGCTGATTCCCGAGTGGATCATTCGGACGTTTCAATTCATACATGTGGATCTCGGACCTATGAACGGGAATATTACCGAAACTCACAAAGAAAAAAGGAAGTGAGTTAGACAAAAATGGAAGAAACTTGGACAAAAATGGAAGAAACTTGGACAAATCTTTTTTGTCAATAACCTCAGACCAATCAATCGAATATGCATTCCTATGGAATTGATCGAATACTACTTGAAATCGATCGAACACTACTTGAAAACGGCTATTCTGCTCAGAAATGAAACGGTCCAATTGTTCCTGGAAATTCTTACTCCCATCGGACCATTTGTATTTATATGTATATGTATTTGGATCCTTAGTCATAGATCTCTCGGTTTGATAAATCAAAAAACGAGTCCATTTCTTCTGGTTTTTTTTCCAATTTGAGAAATGTTGGTTGATCGTGTATTTCCTTGTAGGTCTATGATTAAGAATATTTTTTCCTATTTGATACCTTTGAATTCCATATGCCAAGTTGCGATGGAATCGATTCCATAGGTTTTTTATGTATCCATAGGTATTGTTTGGATAAAAAGATTCATTCTCTTCGTAAAAAAGAGGATAGAACCAATAAAGAACCAATAAAGATTTCTTTTTTGATTCATCCCTGGAGTTGACCTCACGTATGAATTTTTGTTTGGGATCCAATCCGGAAGAATGCATATAAAAAGAAAATCCCTTAGTATACACTAGATCCGGCTTAGTTATTGATAGAGTGAATAGATTTGCCATTTCTTGAAATCTCTCTTCTGATTCAAAATCATGGTGTAACAAGTATCCTGCCCTATTCCGGTCATGAAATAACCCCAAAAGTCTATTTTTGTTCACGAATGAATCGGAACTAGCAAGCTCATCTTTCGCAACCCCATCACATCCTGGATCGGATGAAATAGGATGAATTGAGACAGTATTTTGTAAATACATACTTATCTTGACTATATTGGCTATTTCTTTCTTTTCCGATTGCCTCAAAAGAACAAAAGAAACATCTTCTTTCTTAAAGAACCTCTCAGTAGGATTCAAATCCAGCTGAAGTTCTGACCATCTGTCATATAAAAAAGACCGGCCGGCTCTTGTAGGATTCCCAAGAAATTCTTTGATTTCTTTTGGAAACAAATGATTATTCATCCGCGTATGATATTTCGAGTCCTCATCCCTATCAGAGATCTTTTTTCGATACAGAAGCGGAACAATCAACTTACTATACCAATTGATATTGAACGAATCTTTTGAGTCGTCCATTGTATCATTGCTGGGTCCAATGGAATTCATTGATATAGGAAGAAACCCTGTCAAATAGACATTTTTTCTTTCGATCATCTTTCGATTGTTAATACGATAGATAAGGATCGCTACTACAAAAAATACTACATTCTTGATCGTGAAATATCGATTGCCTTTGCGTGAAAGTACGAGACTCCAAATTCGGAAGTCTAAGAGTTTTATCAAACTCTCTTGGTGAAAAAAAATGTGAATAAAAGATACCGCTGAATTGAATTCAGTCCACGAATCTAACAAATAGGGAGAATTCTTGCTCTCTCTAAATATCTCTCTCAATTCTAAAACCCAAAATTTGAACAGATGTTCCTTCATATGAAACCTCCTTCATATTTAAATCTATAATATTTAGATGTAATTGCCAATATCAATATATGTAATTTATTGATTTATCCAAAAGATTTCACTTCAATTGATTTTGGTTATTCATGAGGTACTAGGATTCCCACGAAGCATCCATGGCTGAATGGTTAAAGCGCCCAACTCATAATTGGCGAAGTCGTAGGTTCAATTCCTACTGGATGCACGCGAATAGAACCGTACCTCCCATAAAGTCAATTTTTGTTCAAGAATGAATCAATCCAAACTGTTTGACTTAAAACTAAACTAATTTCTTGATTTCCATCATGTTTCATTTACGTAATTTATTGACTTAAAACTAAACTAATTTCTTGACTTAACTAAATAATAATTTCGGATCTGTATCTGTAGTGGATCTAGTAGCTTAGTATGATTTGAATCCAGACGAAGTTCTGACCATCTGTCAGAGAAAAAAGACCGATTGGCTTTGTATCAATGGAATCTCATCATCCATACATAACGAATTGGTGTGGTAGATTCAAATTTAAATATATGAACAGTAAATAAAACTAGTATTCGTATTGAGACTAGAACTCATAGGGAAGAAAATAGATTTATGAATGGAATCAAATATGCGATATTTACAGACAAGAGTATTCGGTTATTGGGAAAAAATCAATATACTTTTAATGTCGAATCAGGATCAACTAGGACAGAAATAAAACATTGGGTCGAACTCTTCTTTGGTGTCAAGGTAATCGCTATGAATAGTCATCGACTCCCAAGAAAGGGTAGAAGAATGCGACCTATTATGGGACATAGACTGCATTACAAACGTATGATCATTACGCTTCAACCGGGTTATTCTATTCCACCTCTTAGAAAGAAAAGAACTTAAATAAAATAAAAATACACTTATGAAATCCAATTCACGAAATCGTTTGATTTATGGACAGCATCATTGTGGTAAAGGCCGTAATGCCAGAGGAATCATTACCGCAGGGCATAGAGGGGGAGGTCATAAGCGTCTATACCGTAAAATTGATTTTCGACGGAATGAAAAAGACATATATGGTCGAATCGTAACTATCGAATACGACCCTAATAGAAATGCACACATTTGTCTCATACACTATGGGGATGGTGAGAAAAGATATATTTTACACCCCAGAGGGGCTATAATTGGAGATACCATTGTTTATGGTACAGAAGTTCCTATAAAAATGGGAAATGCCCTACCTTTGAGTGCGGTTTGAACTATTGATTTACGTAATTGGAAGTAACCAATTAGGTTTACGGCGAAACCTATCAATCGATCACGGATCCAATTTGAGTACCTCTACAGGATAGACTTCAACAGAAAACTGAAGAGTAACGGCAGCAAGTGATTGAGTTCAGTAGTTTCTCATATAAAATTATTGACCCGAAAGATATAGTAATATGGAGAAGACAAAATTGTTTCAAGCACCGACAGAACACGAAGCGCTCCTTGTTTCGTTTCAAAAGGGGGAAGACACGGGTTATTCACATTTCATTTGATGGTCAGAGGCAAATTGAAAGCTAAGCAGTGGTAATTCTCAAGATTCCCCCGGGGAAAAATAGAAATGTCTCCTACGTTACCTGTACTATGTGTAAGTAGCAACGTAATTTCATAGAGTCATTCGGTCTGAATGCTACATGAAGAACATAAGCCAGATGAAGGAACAGAAAGACCTAGGATGTAGAATATCATAACATGACTGATTTGGCAGATTTAGATTCCTATATTATATACCCACTCATGCGGTACTTCGTTATGTCATAATATAAGAATGATACAATATATATATAAGATCCAGCTGTATAGATATCATAATCTACATCCAGAAAGCTGTATGCTTTGGAAGAAGCTTGTACAGTTTGGGAAGGGGTTTTGATTGATCAAAAAGAAGAATCTACTTCAACCGATATGCCCTTAGGCACGGCCATACATAACATAGAAATAACACTTGGAAAGGGTGGACAGTTAGCTAGAGCAGCTGGTGCTGTAGCGAAACTGATTGCAAAAGAAGGGAAATCGGCAACATTAAAATTACCTTCTGGAGAGGTTCGTTTGATCTCAAAAAACTGCTCAGCAACAGTAGGACAAGTAGGGAATGTTGGAATAAACCAAAAAAGTTTGGGCAGAGCCGGAGCTAAACGTTGGTTAGGTAAGCGTCCTGTAGTAAGAGGAGTAGTTATGAACCCTGTAGACCACCCACATGGTGGTGGTGAAGGGAGGGCCCCGATTGGTAGAAAAAAACCCTCAACTCCTTGGGGTTATCCTGCACTTGGAAGAAGAAGTAGAAAAAAGAATAAATATAGTGATAATTTGATTCTTCGTCGCCGTAGTAAATAGTGTAGAGTAGAGAAAATAGAATTTGTTTCTTCGTCTTTACAAAAGAAAAGAGTGATTTACTATGACATTATATGATTTGATTTTGTTTTGTTAGAGATTATATAATTTTATTTTTTCAAATATAAGAGAAAAAATTCACTTTTTTAGAAATTTTTAGAAATTATAAGAGGAATAATTAACTATGACACGTTCACGAAAAAAAAATCCTTTTGTAGCGAATCATTTATTAAAAAAAATAAATAAGCTTAACACAAAAGGAGAAAAAGAAATAATAATAACTTGGTCCAGAACATCTACCATTATACCTACAATGATTGGGCATACGATCGCTATCCATAATGGAAAAGAGCATTTACCTATTTATATAACCGATCGTATGGTAGGCCATAAGTTGGGAGAATTTTCACCTACTCTAAACTTCCGGGGGTATGCGAAAAATGATAATAGATCTCGTCGTTAACATTAATTTTAAGGTAAATTTAGTATACTAATAGTCATTAATAAATAAATATGAATTAATAAATATGAATTAATAAACTCATTTCCTTTTTTCGTGAAAATAGAACCTTAGTAGAAAGAAGAACCAATACATAGAAGTAGAAGCCTTTGGTCAAAAAATATTTGTGTCTATTCACAAGACAAAGCGCGAATTGTAATTCATAATATTTATCTTTTTAAATTGAAAGGGTTATGATAATAGAAATTATGCTTTATGGAGTTGAGCATATTATTCTATTTTTTTTGAATTGCTTTATTCTGCAGGAGAAAATGCTAGTCACAATATATATTTCAACGAACTAAGTCAATGAGTCATAAAGATATATAATATCTTTTTTTTATATAAAAAAAGATATAGATAAAAAAGTAGACAAATAAGACGTATTATTTTATATAGAGTAGTGAGGAATTATGGGACAAAAAATACATCCGCTTGGTTTCAGACTTGGTACAACTCAAAATCATGATTCTATTTGGTTTGCACAACCAAGAAATTATTCCGAGAATCTAAAAGAAGATAAAATAATACGAGATTGTATCAAGAATTATATACAAAAAACGTCCGGTGTCGAGGGAATTGGACGAATAAAGATTAAAAAAAGAATCGATCTGATTCAAGTCATAATCTATATGGGACTTTCAACGTTATTAATGGAGGGTAAGCCTCGAAGAATCGAAGAATTACAGACTAATGTGCAAAAAAAACTTAATTGTGTGACCCGAAAAATAAACATTACAATTACAAGAATTCCAAATGCTTATAGCGACCCTAATATTCTTGCAGAATTTATAGCCGAACAATTAAAGAATAGAATTTCGTTTAGGAAAGCAATCAAAAAAGCTATTGAATTAGCTGAACAGGCAGGTATAAAAGGAGTTCAAGTACAAATTGCGGGACGTATCGACGGAAAAGAAATTGCACGTGTCGAATGGATTAGAGAAGGTAGGGTTCCTCTACAAACCATTCGAGCTAAAATTGATTATTGTTCCTATCCAGTTCGAACTATTTATGGGGTATTAGGAATCAAAGTTTGGATATTTCTAAACAACGACTAATTTACTTTTCCTTATTTGTAGCGTTCCATCTTTTGATAAAAGAAAAAATGACGAATTCTTATTACATTCTTATTCCCAAAAAAGAAATGACAAATTTTATAAGATTGAATAAAAAAATTGATTAATCATTTTATAGTGAAGGAGTTGCTATGCTTAGTGTGTGACTCGTTGGTTTTTTTTAGAGTGGTTCAATTTCTACAAGAATTCGTAGAATTAATTACTAAAGAATGAATAACCTACTCATCGCTTACCATTATCTGGATATAAAGAACCGCGGAAAATAGAAAATCAAAATAAAGATCTATGTGGTGATATAATTATAGCAACTGAAATAAAAAAGAATCTGATTATTTGTTGTAAAGCAATAAGAATATACAGATAAATGAAGGGGTGAAAGAAAGATAGAAAAAAAAGATATCAATGATATAGAATTCTACTATGTAAAGGTCTATGGGTCATTTCATAAAAGGTAGTGTAATAAAGCATCCATATTCTAAATTCATCCATATATGGATGAATATATTCCTAGAATAGACAAATAAAGAGCTGCGAATCAATAAAACTGAGAAAGTTGATTCAACAAATAAAGAATAAAATAAATAAGAAAATGTTATGAAACTAAAATCTTATTAATATTAAAGAGGCTCCATTGTAGAATTTAGACCTAACCATAAATCGAAAAGCGATGGGAACGATGGAACCTGTGAATACCTAAGATTATATTAAATTTCATAATCTTACTGATTCATTAGATGGGATGGCGGACGGAACTAAGAATTCATTCTTTTTTGAAGAGTTGTGTACTAACCCAACATTACATCTTAAATTTATAATGAAAGAGTAAATATTCGCCCGCGAAAATGTGGATTTTTTTGAATTTAGAAATTTTTTCAAATATGATAATAAAAAAAAAGACAAATGGATTCGTTATAACCTTATATCAAAACACGATTATCTAGTTAGATATGGATAGCAAAAATGGTCTAGTAAGAATCCATATTTCGTTCTATATCAAAGCAAGATATACAAATTTCTAATAGATAAAATAAATTCTATGAAATGTCAAAAAATCCCGCGATTGTATTCTATTTTAAATTTCATTTGAATTTATGAATTTTAAATATTGGAATTTAAAAGTAAATTTTTTTTGTTAAAGATTTTTGAATCGATTTATTCGCGAGGAGCCGTATGAGGTGAAAATCTCATGTACGGTTCTGTACTAGAGATGGAATTGAGAAATAACCATCAACTATAACCCCAAAAGAACCAGATTCCGTAAACAACATCGAGGAAGAATGAAAGGAAAAGCCTATCGAGGTAATAAAATTTCCTTCGGAAAATATGCTCTTCAGGCACTTGAGCCCGCTTGGATCACATCTAGACAAATAGAAGCAGGGCGACGGGCAATGTCACGAAATGTTCGCCGAGGTGGGCAAATATGGGTACGCATATTTCCAGACAAACCTGTTACAGTAAGACCTACCGAAACGCGTATGGGTTCGGGAAAAGGATCTCCCGAATATTGGGTAGCTGTCGTTAAACCCGGCAAAATACTTTATGAAATGGGAGGGGTCCCAGAAAATATAGCTAGAAAGGCTATTTCAATAGCGGCATCCAAAATGCCTATACGAACTCAATTCATTCTTTCAGAATAATAATTAGAACGAAATAGGTCTTTAGTATGAAAAAAATGGTAATTGTTGGTTTCTTTTTTTTTTTTGAACACAGAATATTTTTTTTACTTCAACTTTTTGACTGAAAGATAGAAAAAATGATATGATTCAACCTCAAACCTATTTAAATGTAGCCGATAATAGCGGAGCCCGCGAATTGATGTGTATTCGAATCATAGGAGCTAGTAATCGACGGTATGCTTATATTGGTGACATTGTTGTTGCTGTAATCAAAAAAGCAGTACCAAATTCATCTTTAGAAAGATCTGAAGTGATCAGGGCTGTAATTGTACGTACTTGTAAAGAACTAAAACGTAGTAATGGTATAATAATAAAGTATGATGATAATGCGGCGGTTCTCATTGATAAAGAAGGAAATCCAAAAGGAACTCGAATTTTTTCCGCAATAGCCCGAGAATTGAGACAGTTAAATTTCACTAAAATAGTTTCATTAGCACCCGAGGTATTATAATACGAGATCGTGATATAGATAGATTATTTAGGACTGGAATGAATAGGAAGGAAATATATTTGAATATCTATTTGAATAGAAGTGAAATAGATTCATAAATAGATTAGATCTCACATATATACCTTAATATACTTGTGAAATGATTATTCTATAATTATGAATATTTATATTAAGTATTAAATTTATATCTATTATATCTTATAAATATGAATATGAAAAGTATACATGTTGATAAGTTATTAGAAATAGTAAGTCATTATATTAATTAATAAATATTTTTTAAACGAAAAATAATAATAGATAAAAAAAAAAAAGAAAAAGGAATGAAATCTATCTATATGGAATTGAATATATATAGATAGATTCAAAATAAAAATTCGAATTCAGAATTCTATTTGTATAAAGTATAAAAAAAAAAATAGAATTCTGAATTCGATAGAAGATTATCTATACAGTTTCTAATAGGTCATTCATTTTCTTTCTATCGTTTTTTAGTTTTAGAATATTCTATATTCTAGATTTACATTATACTGATTAGACTAATTAGAATAATATTTTCTATCTATCTATCTATATAGAGTATTATTATATTCAATATTATTCAATATTAGATATTTTATTGAATCCAAAAATAAAAAAACAAAAAACAAGAGCACGTTTATTATATCGAAAGTAAGGAGCAATAATCTATCGTGGGTAAAGATACTATCGCTGATATGCTAACCTTGATACGCAATGCTGACATGAATAGAAAAAGAACGGTTCAAATACCACTGACTAATATCACCGAAAACATTGTGAAAATACTTTTACGAGAGGGTTTTGTTGAAAACGTTAGAAAACATCGAGAAAGCAACAAATACTTTTTAGTTTTAACTCTACGGTATAGAAGAAATAGGAAAGAGTCGTATAAAACTTTTTTAAATTTAAAAAGGATCAGTACACCCGGTCTACGAATCTATTCTAACTATCAACAAATTCCGAGAGTTTTAGGAGGAATGGGGATTGTAATTCTTTCTACTTCTAGGGGTATAATGACAGATCGAGAGGCTCGATTAGAAAGAATCGGCGGCGAAGTTTTATGTTATATATGGTAATGGTAAATTTGCCGATATCCGATTTCTATGAAAAAAAAAAGGATATACATTATTGTAAATGGAGTAGAGAAAAAATGGATTTCTACTATCTACTCCTGATACCTTAGTCAATGTGTGAAGAGGATTTAACTAGAATAGAAATAAAAATTCATGAAGATTAAATTACTGAATAACTTCTGAGGGTATGTTCCAGGTTGCTTTAGAGAAATAGAATTTAAATAAGATTCTAGGCTATGTTTCCAAAAAAATTGGACGTACTTAATGTATACGACCCGTAAAAGGAGAAAAAGGAAGTATAAGTCACTTAATTTAATTTTTTAACTTTAACATGTTTTTTAGGAGGCACAATTATACGTTAAAAATGTAAGGAAAACCTATTTTCTTCCAATATATAGATTTGGCATTCAATTTTAGTTAAGGAGTTAAATTCAAAATATGAAAGTAGGAGCCTCTGTTCGTAAAATTTGTGAAAAATGTCGATTGATCCGCAGGCGAGGTCGAATTATAGTAATTTGTTCCAACCCAAAACATAAACAAAGACAAGGATAATATTTTAACAAAAAAGGGCTTTCTATTAAAAAGAAAGTGCCCAATGTACAAATAAAAAAAAAAATGATATTAAAATTCAAATAAAAAATCTTATTAATATTCCATTTTCTTAAATAGTAAACAAAAAAATCTAAAAATTTAGATTCTATATTAGAATTTAGTTGATAGTGATAAGTATTCTAATTATTGCTTGATTTCAAAAATTGTATTCTAGATTAATCGAATTATAGAATACAATAGAATAACTAGAATAGTAAAGAAGTCTTTTTTGATAGGAAATGGATATATCCATATATTTCAGACTTATATTTTTTAAAATAATAAAAATGGCAAAATCTATACCAAAAATTGGTTCACGTAAAAATGGACGTATTGGTTCGCGTAAACATCCTCGTAAAATACCAAAGGGAGTTATTTATGTTCAAGCTAGTTTCAACAATACCATTGTGACTGTTACAGATGTACGAGGTCGGGTGATTTCTTGGTCCTCTGCCGGTTCGTGTGGATTCAAGGGTACACGAAGGGCGACACCATTTGCCGCTCAAACCGCAGCAGCAAATGCTATTCGAACAGTAGTAGATCAAGGCATGCAACGAGCAGAAGTCATAATAAAAGGGCCCGGTCTAGGAAGAGATGCGGCATTAAGAGCTATTCGTAGAAGTGGTATACTATTAAGATTTATACGGGATGTAACCCCTATGCCACATAATGGATGTAGGGCTCCTAAAAAAAGACGTGTGTAAAACTAAAAATAAACATTAAAGAAAGAGATTTCAAGAGAAATAAACAATTAAATCAAGAGTTTCATAAAAATATATTACTATGATTCGAGAAAAAGTTAAAGTATCTACTCGGACACTACAATGGAAGTGTGTTGAATCAAGGGTAGACAGTAAGCGTCTTTATTATGGACGCTTTATTCTGTCTCCACTTAGGAAAGGTCAAGCAGATACAATAGGCATTGCAATGCGAAGAATTTTGCTCGGAGAAATA